CCTCAATAATAAATGAAATTTCCATAAAAAATTACATAGGGATGCTTTGGATAAATAAAATTCATCTTATCCTTCTTTTTACTAATTTTCATTTTCAAGAATTTGAACAAAAAATAGATACATTTAATCAAAAATCATTTTTAACAAAAATTAGTTATTTCTTACACTTAATTAATGAATTTGATCACAAAGACGAAAAAATGGATTTAGAAAATCAAATAAAAATTTTGAAATATTTATTCGATGGAGTTATAACAGATTACAATAATAAAACAGTACAATCTATTGCAATAAAAGAAATAAATAAAAAAATCCCTCTATGGTCATACAAATTAATTAGCGAGTTGAAACAACAAAAGGGTGAAAAGAAAGAAAACGCAGCAAAAGATCATGAGATTCGTTCACGAAAAGCCAAACGTGTAGTAATTTTTACTAATAATCACCAAAATACCGATACTTATAATAAAAATAATTCTAAAGCCAAAGATACAACTAATTCTGATCAAACAAAAGAAATGGCTTTGATACGTTATTCACAACAATCAGACTTTCGCCGAAATATAATAAAGGGCTCCATGCGAACACAAAGGCGCAAAACTACCATTTGGAAACTTTTTCAAGCAAATGTACATTCACCCCTTTTTTTGGAGAGACTAGACAAATTTCTTCTTTTTTCTTTTGATATTTCCGAACTCATGAAAATCGTGTTTAGAAATTGGATATGTAAAAATACAGAATTTGCGATTTCAGATTATACTTATACAGAAGACAAAACAAAAGAAAATGAGAAAAAGGAAGAGAACCAAACAAAAAGAGAAAAAAACAAAAGAGAAGAAAAGGTTCGGGTAGAACTAGCTGAAACCTGGGATAACATTTTTTTTGCTCAAATAATAAGAGGTAGTCTTTTAGTAATCCAATCAATTCTTAGAAAATATATTCTATTACCTTCATTAATAATAGCCAAAAATACCATTCGTATGCTATTATTTCAACTTCCCGAATGGTCCGAGGATTTAAAGGATTGGAAAAGAGAAATGCACGTGAAATGCACCTATAATGGAGTTCAATTATCAGAAACAGAATTTCCTAAAAACTGGTTAACGGACGGTATTCAAATAAAGATCTTATTTCCTTTTCGTCTAAAACCTTGGCACAAATCGAAGCTAAAATTTATTCATAAAAATGAAATGAAAAAGAAAAGACAAAAAAATGATTTTTGTTTTTTAACAGTTTTTGGAATGGAAACTGAGTTTCCTTTTGGTTCTCCAAAAAAAGGACTTTCCCCTTTTGAACCTATCTTTCAAAAATTTAGAAAACAAATTCTAAAATTTCAAAAAAAAAGTTTTCTGGGTTTAACAATTTTAAAAGAAAAAATAAATAAACTTTCAAAATCAAAAAGACCATTATTTGGATTTAGAGAAATATATGAATTGAATGAAACTAAAAACGAAAAAGATTCGACAACCTTTACTCAAACGAGCCATAAAAGGTCCATTCCAACTATGGATTGGGTAAATTATTCATTGAAAAAAAAAAAAATGAAAGATCTGAATGTCAGAACAAAGACAATCAGAAATCAAATAGAAAAAATTACAAAAGAAAAGAGAAAAGGTGTTATAATTTCAAAGATAAATATTAGTCGTAACAAACTAAGTTCCAATGCTAAAAGCTTAAAATCATTAAAAAATATTTCGCGGATATTACAGCGAAGCAATGCTCAATTAGTGCATAAATCATCTTTTTTTACAACAATTTTGATTGAAAGAATATATATAAATATTCTTCTAGTTATTATTAAGATTCTGAGGATCAATATACAGTTTTTTTTTGAATCAACAAGAAAAACTATTAATAAATATATTTACAATAATAAAGAAAATCCTAAAAGAATCGATAAAACAAATAAAAATCAAATTCATTTTATTTCAATTATAAAAAAGTATAGTAATGGTAGTCTTATTAATAATAATTTACATATTTTTTCTGACGCAGCCTCTTTATCACAAGCATATGTATTTTTTAAATTATCACAAACTCAAGTTATTAACTTATATAAATTACGATTTGTCCTTCAATATCACGAAGCATTTCCCTTTCTGAAAAATGAAATAAAAGGTTATTTTGGAGCCCAAGGATTATTTCAATCAAAATTAAAAGATACAAACTTTAGGTTTAGAAATTCTGTAATGAATCAATGGAAAAACTGGTTAAAGAGCCATTATCAATATAAATATAATTTATCTAAAATTTACTGGTACAAATTAATACCACAAAAATGGCGAATTAGAATCACTCAGCGAGGTATAGTTCAAAAAAAAGATTTAAACAAATGGAACTTATATAAAAAAGACCAAGTAATTCATTACGAAAAACAAAAAAGTTTTGAAGTAGATTCATTACCGAACCAAAAACGAAAAGAAAAATTTCAAAAATACTATAAATTTAATCTTTTTTCGTATCAATTTATTAATTCTGAAGATAAGAAAGACTCATCCATTTATCGATTACCATTACAAGTCAATAATAAGCAAGAAATTTATTCTAATTACAAGACAAATAAAAAAAAAAGCAAAGTATTTGATATGTTGGGAGGTATCTCTATCAACAATTATCTAGGAAAAGATGATATTATCAATATGGAGAAAAACCTGGACAGAAAATATTTTGATTGGAGAATTTTCCATTTTTGTCTTAGAAAGAAGGCCAATATTGAGTCCTGGATCAATACTAGAACAAAAAATAGTACTAAAACTGGAAATAATCTACATCAAATAATTGATAAATTTGATAATAAAGATCTTTTTTTTCTTACGATTTGCCCAAATCAAGAAGTTAATTCATCCAATAAAAAAAAAAAACCTTTTGATTGGATGGGAATGAATGACGATGACGAAATACTAAAAAGTCCCATATCAAATTTAGAACTAGAACGTTGGTTCTTTCCAAAATTTGTGATACTTTACAACGTATATAAGAAAAAACCATGGGCGGTACCAATAAATTTACTTCTTTTCAATTTCAAGTTGAATGAAAATGCAAATGTCAGTCACAATAAAAAGAAAAAAATCAACGGAAAGAACAATAAAAATATTTTTATATCTCTATCATCAAATGAAAAAAAATCTATTGAATTAGAGAATCGAAACCATGAACAAAAAGAATCAAAAGACCAAGCGGATCTTAGATCAATTTTTGCAAATCAAGAAAAGGATGTTAAAGAAGAATATGCAGGATCGGACATGAAAAAAGGTAAATCCAAAAGGAATAAGAAAGCAAAACTTAATTTCTTCAAAAAAAGGTATTTAGGCTTTCAATTACGGTGGGATGGTTCTTTAAATAAAAAACTAATCAATAATATCAAAGTCTATTGTCTCTTGCTTAGACTGGCAAATCCACGAGAAATTTTTATATCCTCTATTCAAAGAGGGGAATTAAGTTTAGATATTCTGACGATTCAGAAAAATTTAATTTTTACAGAATTGATAAAAGGGGGAATATTGATTATCGAACCAACCCGTCTGTCGGTAAAAAATGATGGAAAATCTATTATGTATCAAACCATAAGTCTTTTATTGATTCATAAGAGCAAACAGCAAATTAATCAAAGATACAGAGAGCAAAATTTTGTTGATAAAAAGAATTTGGATGAATCTACTATTGAAAGACATCAAAAGATAACTGGAAATGGGGAAAAAAATGATTATGATTTATTTGTTCTTGAAAATCTTTTATCCCCTAAACATCGTAGAGAATTGAGAATTCTAATTTCTTTGAATTCAAAAAATAAAAAAGATATTAATATAAATGCCAAAAATTTCAACGGTACTAGCGTAAAGAGCTGTGATCACATTGTAGATAAAAGCAAACATCTTGATAGTGATAATAAAGATAGAAATAAATTAATTAAATTAAAGCTTTTTCTTTGGCCCAACTATCGATTAGAAGATTTAGCTTGTATAAATCGTTATTGGTTTGATACCAATAATGCCAGTCGATTCAGTATTATAAGGATACAGATATATCCACGATTGAAAATTCAGTAAAGGTATATTTGTCATATTAAAATCAACTAACATTATTATTTAATATCTCGTTATTTATTATTACTGATCAATAAAATTATCTTAAAATTAAAAAGAGAGGGGGATTTCATTTTATGGTAAAAACTTCATTCATTTCAATTATTTCACAAGACGACAAAGAAGAAAAGGAGGGATCCGTTGAATTTCAAATAGTAAGTTTTACTAATAAGATACGAGGACTTACTTTCCATTTGAAATTGCATAGAAAAGACTATTTATCTCAAAGGGGTTTACGGAAACTTCTAGGAAAACGCCAACGACTATTGTCTTATTTGGCAAAGAAAAATAGAGTACGTTATAAAGAATTAATTGGCCGTTTAGATATTCGGGAATCAAAAATTCGTTAATTTGAAGAGTCGTTTTTTATTATTATTTTATTAGTTGATTTATCAGATCTTGAATTTTTATGAACTTCTTTTCGTTTTCAGTAATTCATGCAAGAATGAATCGAGGAAACCCCTATGAATGTACCGACAACAAAAAACGACTTCATGATAGTCAATATGGGTCCACAACACCCGTCAATGCATGGTGTTCTGCGACTCATACTTACTCTAGACGGGGAAGATGTTATTGACTGTGAACCTATATTAGGTTATTTACACAGAGGAATGGAAAAAATTGCGGAAAACCGAACAATTATACAATATTTGCCTTATGTAACGCGTTGGGATTATTTAGCTACTATGTTCACAGAAGCAATAACAGTAAACGGGCCAGAACATTTGGGAAATATTCAAGTACCTAAAAGAGCCAGTTATATCAGAGTAATTATGTTGGAGTTGAGTCGTATAGCTTCTCATCTGTTATGGCTTGGCCCCTTTATGGCAGATATTGGTACACAGACTCCTTTCTTCTATATTTTTCGAGAAAGAGAGTTAATATATGATTTATTCGAAGCTGCCACCGGTATGAGAATGATGCATAATTTTTTCCGTATCGGAGGAGTAGCAGCTGATCTACCTCATGGTTGGTTAGATAAATGTTTGGATTTCTGCGATTATTTTTTAACAAGAGTTGATGAATATCAAAAACTTATTACGCGCAATCCTATTTTTTTAGAACGAGTTGAAGGAATAGGTATTATTGGTACAGGGGAAGCAATAAATTGGGGTTTATCGGGACCTATGTTACGAGCTTCCGGCGTACAATGGGATCTTCGCAAAGTTGATCATTATGAGTGTTATGACGAATTTGATTGGGAAATCCAGTGGCAAAAAGAGGGGGATTCGTTAGCGCGTTATTTAGTCCGAATTGCTGAAATGACGGAATCCATAAAAATTATTCAACAGACTTTGGAAGGAATTCCGGGGGGACCTTATGAAAATTTAGAAATCCGATATTTTGATAAAGAAAGAGATCACGATTGGAATCATTTTGACTACCGATTCATTAGTAAAAAAACCTCGCCTACGTTTGAATTGCCGAAACAAGAACTTTATATGAGAGTTGAAGCTCCAAAAGGAGAATTGGGAATTTTCTTGATAGGGGATCAAAGCGCTTTTCCTTGGAGATGGAAAATTCGCCCCCCGGGTTTTATCAATTTGCAAACTCTTCCTCAATTAGTTAAAAGAATGAAATTGGCTGATATTATGACAATACTAGGGAGTATAGATATCATTATGGGAGAAGTTGATCGTTAAAATGATAATTGAGACAACCGAAGTACAAGCTATCAATTCTTTTTCCGGATTGGAATCCTTAAACGAGGTCTATGGAATTTTGTGGATGCTTGTTCCTATTTTTATTCTTGTATTGGGAATCACGATAGGCATACTAGTAATTGTATGGTTAGAAAGAGAAATATCCGCAGGGATACAACAACGTATTGGACCTGAATATGCTGGTCCTTTGGGAGTTCTTCAAGCTTTAGCTGATGGGACGAAACTACTTTTTAAAGAAAATCTTTTTCCATCAAGAGGAGATACTCTTTTATTTAATATCGGGCCATCTATAGCAGTCATATCAACTTTATTAAGCTATTCAGTAATTCCTTTTGGTTATCACCTTGTTTTAGCGAATCTAAATATGGGTGTTTTTTTATGGATTGCTATTTCAAGTATTGCCCCCTTGGGGCTTCTTATGTCAGGATATGGATCAAATAATAAATATTCCTTTTTAGGTGGTCTGCGAGCTGCCGCTCAATCGATTAGTTATGAAATACCATTAACCCTCTGTGTATTATCCATATCTCTACGTGCGATTCGTTGAAAGAAAAGATTTTCTATATTTCTATTTATCTGTTTAGGAAAATGGAAAAATTAATTGACTAGATATCTTCCATTTTTTATTCATTATTTGGATTGATACTAAACTGGATAGTTATATGGGTGAAAGAAAACAGCTTCTAAATTTGCCGTAAAAAAATTGAGACTCATTTTCTATGTACAAGAGTAAAACAGAAATAAACAATAAACATAAGAAGACAATATTTTTTGCCCCAAGATTGGTTGATTAATCATCCGGGCTTGAAGCGGGCTCAAAAGAATCAACCTTGTTAAGTTTTTACTATCATTTATATGTATTACCATAATGCTAACGGGCGATTTTGAGCAAAAAAATAAGTAGATGGTTAGGAACACAAAAATACACAAAGGATTAGTAATAGAGATTATTTTAATTATCAAAAAGGTATTTCCACATAATCGAAATAATAGAAAAAGAATATTACTTGGGGCTTTAAATTGGTAGAAATGATTTGGCAGTACTCCTCACGATTCCGATCTCGAGTATGCTCCCATCAACTGATTAAAAACTAACTATCAGGAACGAAATAATCCTTTCCTTTTTTTGAAGAAATAAGACTAGGAACAAAAAAAGAATCTAATTACAATAAAAAAAGATCTTTTTTTTACTCTTTCTTTTCTTTTTCTATAGTCATATTCATATAAATCGATCATCGAAATTGAACTCATCCCATAATTCATCAACTAATGGAATGTCTAACCCTTATTCGTAATAGAAAAAATATTTTCGTAATAAATAATAAAAAGAAAACGATGAGTTGAAATATCTATTGACACTTCTACAAGGAGTATTTTATTGAATTAATTATTTAAGTTATTGCTCAAAAAAGAAAAATTGAAATTCTTAAAAGATGAGATGAATTCAGACGTATTTTTTTAATATTATAACAGACAGAATTTCATTGGTCGAATTTTGGAACGTTCTATAGATTTTGTTCTATCTATCTTACAAATATATCAAGATAAAATAAGACGATATCCGTTCCTTAGATTTATTTATGGCCTTCGAGGAGCCGTATGAGATAAAAATCTCACGTACGGTTCTGAAATAGCGATGAGAACAGTGATGTTTTCAACGACTATGATTATCTAACAGTTCAAGTACAGTTGATATAGTTGAGGCACAATCAAAATATGGCTTTTTGGGATGGAATTTGTGGCGCCAACCTATAGGGTTTATCATTTTTTTCATTTCTTCCCTAGCAGAATGTGAAAGATTACCTTTTGATTTGCCAGAAGCAGAAGAAGAATTAGTAGCAGGTTATCAAACCGAATATTCGGGTATCAAATTTGGTTTGTTTTATATTGCTTCCTATCTAAATTTATTAGTTTCTTCATTATTTGTAACAGTTCTTTACTTAGGTGGTTGGAATATCTCTATTCCGTACATATTTGTTCCTGAGTTTTTTGAAATAAAAAAGGTAGGTGGAGTCTTTGGAACAACAATGGATATCATTATTACATTGGTTAAAACATATCTATTTTTGTTCCTTTCTATCACAACAAGATGGACTTTACCTAGACTAAGAATGGACCAACTATTAAATCTTGGATGGAAATTTCTTTTACCTATTTCTCTCGGTAATCTATTAGTAACAACCTCTTTCCAACTCCTTTCGCTATAGAGTAATATTTTTCTATATTTACGACTTGCCTCAAACAAGAGAACGAAACAAACATAAAATTATTCATAGAGATTTGCGATATGTTCCCCATGGTAACTGGGTTCATGAATTATGGTCAACAAACTATACGAGCTGCAAGGTACATTGGTCAAAGTTTCACGATTACTTTATCCCACGCAAATCGTTTACCTGTAACTATTCAATATCCTTATGAAAAATTAATAACCTCGGAACGTTTTCGCGGTCGAATCCATTTTGAATTTGATAAATGCATTGCTTGTGAAGTATGTGTTCGTGTCTGTCCTATAAATCTACCTGTTGTTGATTGGAAATTGGAAACTGACATTCGAAAGAAGCGGTTACTTAATTACAGTATTGATTTTGGAATCTGTATATTTTGTGGTAACTGTGTTGAGTATTGTCCAACAAATTGTTTATCAATGACTGAAGAGTATGAGCTTTCTACTTATAATCGTCATGCATTGAATTATAATCAAATTGCTTTAGGTCGTTTACCAATGTCAGTAATTAATGATTATACAATTCGCACAATTTCGAATTCACCTCAAAAAAGCGGGCAAACCCCCTTTGATTTTTGATTAAAGAACAATTTATAATTACTAAATTTGATTTAATAATAATAGAATAATATTGCGGCTTAATTTGAATTGAAAATCTCTTAATATAGCTATAATTTTTTTCTAAATTCAAATTAGAGTGTTGAATTATCTTTTTCGAGAAAGAATAAAGAATGAGATTAGTCCAACAGTTGTATTTCTGTAGTAATTTCCATATATCCCTTAGGGTTGAATTCAATTATAGAAATCCATTATAAATAAGATAAATAAGGTTTTCCTGGTCGGATCAACAAGGTCATGAAAAAATAACGAATTCGATTATTTTATCTTTAATTTTCCGTACAATGGATTTATCTGAACCAATATATGATTTTCTTTTAGTCTTTCTGGGATTAGGTCTTATATTAGGAGGTCTCGGAGTGGTATTACTTACCAACCCAATTTATTCTGCTTTTTCATTGGGATTCCTTCTTGTTTGTATATCTTTATTCTACATTTTATCAAATTCTTATTTTGTAGCTGCTGCACAGCTTCTTATTTATGTAGGAGCTATAAATGTTTTAATTCTATTTGCTGTGATGTTCATGAATGGTTCAGAAGATTACAAAGATTTTAATCTTTGGACTGTTGGGAATGGGGTTACTTCTTTAGTTTGTACAAGTATTTTTGTTTTACTAATTACTATTATTCTGGATACGTCGTGGTACGGTATTATTTGGACTACAAAAGCAAACCAGATTATAGAGCAAGATTTGATAAGTAATAGTCAACAACTCGGAATTCATTTATCAACAGATTTTTTTCTTTCATTTGAATTCATTTCAATAATTCTGTTAGTTGCTTTGATAGGTGCGATTGCTGTGGCTCGTCAGTAATAAATCTTTAGAATTAGCAATCGTAATCAAAATTCAACTTTGTTCTAATTTATCACATCTATTTTCTTTACAATTCTATTTGAAAACGATTGATGTATAAATTCTTTTATTCGATCTATTACCAATATATCTTTTTTCTGTACTTGTGATATTCTTAGTCTAGGCAATCCAATATGTTGATGTTGAATTGTTGTTTATATTCAATTTATATTGAAATAAATCGAAAAGGAGTGAGTCGATGATGCTTGAACATGTGCTTGTTTTGAGTGCTTATTTATTTTCTATCGGCATTTATGGATTGATCACAAGTCGAAATATGGTTAGAGCTCTTATGTGTCTTGAACTTATATTGAATGGCATTAATATAAATTTCGTAATATTTTCAGACTTTTTTGATAGCCGCCAATTAAAAGGAAATATTTTCTCAATTTTTGTTATATCTATTGCAGCCGCTGAAGCAGCTATTGGGCCGGCTATAGTGTCGTCAATTTATCGTAATAGAAAATCAATCTCTATCAATCAATCAAATTTGTTAAATAAATAAGTAGTATTAATCATATAAAATAGAATATTTATCAATTTGAATTCACATATATGATATGTAACGTATCCAAGCTGTTTGGTAAAACGTAATGAATTAAAGTAAAGTATCTTAACTCTGTCTAATAAGCAATGCGAATGAGTCCACCCGGAATTGAATATAAAAAAATTCTGGTAAATCATTGATTCATCTGGTGTTTAAATATATGAATATGATTCGTTTAGAAATTTACTAGATCGAAAATTTATCACGTTCAAAAAAAAATTATAGATCCAATGTCACATTCAGTAAAGATTTATGATACATGTATAGGGTGTACTCAATGTGTCCGGGCTTGTCCCACTGATGTATTAGAAATGATACCTTGGGACGGATGTAAAGCTAAGCAAATCGCTTCTGCTCCCAGAACAGAGGACTGTGTCGGTTGTAAGAGATGTGAATCCGCTTGTCCAACGGATTTCTTGAGTGTTCGAGTTTATTTATGGCATGAAACAACTCGAAGCATGGGTCTAGCGTATTGATACTTTCTAGAAAAGCCCACTTGAATACATTTGATTTTTTGTTTACCGCCAAAAACCCGTACTTGAAAAAAATAAAAAAATATATTAAGTTTTCGAGCACGGGTTTTTTCTGGTCCAAATGTATCTTGTCTTTACCACGAATTCTTTTCCTTGGTTAACAATATTTGTAGTTTTACCGATATCCGCAGGTTCCTTAATTTTCTTTTTCCCTCATCGAGGAAATAAAGTAATTAGATGGTATACTATATGTATTTCTATCTTAGAACTCCTTTTAATGACCTATGCATTCTTTTATTATTTTCAATTGGACGATCCATTAATCCAATTAACAGAAGATTATAAATGGATCAATTGTTTTGATTTTTATTGGAGATTGGGAATAGATGGACTTTCGTTAGGGCCTATTTTACTGACAGGTTTTATAACCACTTTAGCTACTTTAGCGGCTTGGCCAGTTACTCGGGATTCCCGATTATTCCATTTTTTGATGTTAGCAATGTATAGTGGGCAAATAGGATTATTTTCTTCGCAGGATCTGCTACTTTTTTTCATTATGTGGGAGTTAGAATTAATTCCTGTTTATCTACTTCTATCTATGTGGGGGGGGAAGAAACGTCTGTATTCAGCTACAAAGTTTATATTGTATACTGCAGGAGGTTCCGTTTTTTTATTAATAGGAGCCTTAGGTATCGCTTTATATGCTTCCAATGAATCAACATTCAATTTTGAAACATCAGCCAATCAATCGTATCCTGTAGCTCTGGAAATACTATTCTATATTGGATTTCTTATTGCTTTTGCTGTCAAATTGCCGATTATACCCTTACATACGTGGTTACCGGACACTCATGGAGAAGCACACTACAGTACTTGTATGCTTCTAGCCGGAATCTTATTAAAAATGGGAGCGTATGGATTGGTTCGGATCAATATGGAATTATTACCCCATGCCCATTCTACTTTTTCTCCTTGGTTGATAATAGTGGGTGCAATGCAAATAATCTATGCAGCTTCAACATCTTCTGGTCAACAAAATTTAAAAAAACGAATAGCCTATTCGTCTGTATCTCATATGGGTTTTATAATTGTAGGAATTTGCTCTATAAGTGAAATGGGACTCAATGGGGCCATTTTGCAAATAATATCACATGGGTTTATTGGCGCTGCACTTTTTTTCTTGGCGGGAACGAGTTATGATAGAATACGTCTTGTTTATCTTGACGAAATGGGTGGAATGGCTACCCTAATGCCAAAAATATTCACGATGTTCAGTATCTTATCACTAGCTTCCCTGGCATTACCAGGCATGAGCGGTTTTTTTTCGGAATTAATAGTATTTTTTGGAATAATTACAGACCAAAAATATCTTTTAATGCCAAAAATACTAATTACTTTTGTAATGGCAGTTGGGATTATATTAACTCCTATTTATTTATTATCGATGTTACGTCAGATGTTCTATGGATACAAGCTGTTTAATGCCCCAAACTATTTTGATTCTGGACCCCGTGAGTTATTTGTTTTGATCTCTATCCTTCTGCCTGTAATAAGTATTGGTATTTATCCGGATTTTGTTTTCTCATTATCGGTTGACAAGGTTGACACTATTCTATCAAATTTTTTTTATAGGTAGTTTTTTATAAATAAAAAAATAAAAAAGCATTCTTATGATTTTGAAGTTTTCAAAATCTTTGTACAATGAAAAAAATACTTTTTTTGCATTTTAAATTAAAACATCAATTGAATTGTAACCAAATATGTGTGGCATTTGTGAGAACTTTTTGAATCAGGTAATGTAAGGATTCAAAAAGTTCTCAACAACTTATCCTAAGTTTCTTATATATATGCTAGGCTGTCTTATGGTTGTATTTGGTCTTTTTCAATTCAATTAGATGTTAATTTAATATAAAGGAACCATAACTATGCAGTCCTATTCCTAATAAATTAACCCCTAAATAGCATATCCAAATTATAACAAAACCGATAGAAGCGATAATTGCGGAATTTAAACCTTTAAAATTTTTATTTGTTC